GTCTTTTAATGTTGGATTTTTTAGCATTGTGGCATGTCTTATAAACTCAATAGAAATTTTTGGGCCAATATTTGGAGAATTTTGCGGCGAATTAATGCGATGTGTATGTATATATATATATATAATGCGGATGGCTAACCCATATTTCAACTTGTTAGCTCGCACGTTCTCGAACCTTCCTTGGTTTTGGGGTTTGACAAGGATAACAGGATTTGCTGAGCGTAGGGGGTAGGGGGGTTTGTCGCGCGTAAGCCAAAAGGGGGGGCATATATATAGGGGTAAGTTGAAGAAGGAATGAATGTATTATGCACTTGAGTTAGAAATATGTAATTCTTAAGTTATGTCTTTCAATAATTGACATACTTAAACTTAAGCAAGGAATATGTTCTACCTTGATTTATTATTTGAGTCGGCACTCTGATATGCAAGTGAAAGGTAACCAAAAAGGAGAACCCCTATGCATATAAGAGAATGCTCGGCATGTGGGGTTAATGAGGAGTATGTACTCACTTCATTTAACCGGATGCCAGACATAATTATCCGAGGGTGGAATTTTTACAGCCATGTCCCTGAGATAGAAACCAGATGCAAGTAATAATTCACTATATACCACCCCTACAATTCTTGTCCCTGACCTATCATGCATGATATACCTTAATATAAACCAGTTGGTGGTCTCTTACTACATTAATATATTATAATTAAATCTTAGTTGATTATTTCAAGGAAAAATGTGAGAGCCAATTATAGGGGAGTAATCTATTTCCCGGGTTAAAATAAATTATTTATGAGTTTTAATATTTTGGTTTATGTACGTCTTGAACGTTAGTACTTGCTTTATGGTTAAAATAAATGAATGGTGATAATACATATATATGTATTAATGCATTATGTAATATAATGCATATTATGTACTAAACCATATAGGTTACTATCAGAAGATAGTTTAATTTAGAATTCTGGCTTTGGGAGCCAGGGGTGGGAGTTAAAATCTCTCTTTTCTGGGCGCTAGGGGGGAATTTAACCTCCGATCTTCGGATTACAAGACCGATGCTTTTAGACTAAGCTACTAGGGCAAGCTCATTTTAATGCTTTGTTTTCTACTCATCCTGCTAGGGGACTAAGGACGAGGAATAGTGCAAAGTAAAGGACTGATGCAATTTGTCCAATGATGATGTACGGGTGTTCTACGGGCATGCCTCCAATTCATGTAAGAATGATTATATCTGCTACTAGGGTTCAGAATAGGAATTGGGTGATTGGGCGGAATGTTAGTCCTCGTTGTTTTGAGGTGTGTAAGATTGGTACTACTATTAGTACTAGGATAGAAAATAATAGTGCAAGGACCCCTCCTAGTTTATTTGGGATGGATCGTAGGATGGCATAAGCAAATAGGAAGTATCATTCAGGCTTAATATGTGGAGGAGTGACTAGTGGGTTTGCCGGGGTAAAGTTCTCAGGGTCTCCTAATAAATTAGGAGAGAATAGTGCTAGGGATGTGAGGGCTAATAATATCACTACAAAGCCCAGGAGATCTTTGTATGAAAAGTATGGGTGGAAGGAAATTTTGTCTGCGTCGGAGTTTAACCCGGCCGGGTTGTTTGATCCTGTTTCGTGTAGGAAAAGCAGGTGGAGGAGGGTTGCGGCGGCGACGATAAATGGTAGAAGGAAGTGGAATGCGAAGAATCGTGTTAATGTTGCATTGTCTACTGAGAAGCCGCCTCAAATTCATTGAACAAGTATGTCTCCTATGTAGGGAACTGCTGATAGTAGATTTGTAATTACTGTGGCACCTCAGAAGGATATTTGTCCTCAAGGGAGGACGTAGCCAACGAAGGCTGTTATTATAACTAGCAGAAGTAGGACTACTCCAATGTTTCAGGTTTCTTTGTATAGGTAGGACCCGTAGTATAGTCCACGGGCAATGTGTATATAAATGCAGATGAAAAAGAATGATGCTCCGTTGGCGTGAATATTACGGATGAGTCAGCCGTAGTTTACGTCTCGGCAGATGTGAACTACTGATGAAAATGCGGTTGAGATATCGGAGGTGTAGTGTATGGCTAGGAATAAGCCGGTTAGGATTTGGGTAATTAAACATAATCCTAGGAGAGACCCGAAATTTCATCATACAGAAATGTTAGATGGTGTTGGGAGATCGACTAGGGCGTCATTGGCGATTTTTATTAGCGGATGGGTTTTTCGTAGGCTTGCCATTATTGTTCTTGTAGTTGAACTACAACGGTGGTTCTTCAAGTCACTGGTCTCGGTTAAAATCCGAGCAAGAATTATGACTTATTTTATGTTTTTATTATTGGTAGCTTTAGTTGTGGGTTTAATTGCTGTTGCTTCTAATCCTACGCCTTATTTTGCTGCTTTAGGTTTGGTAGTAGCAGCGGGGGTTGGGTGTGGAATTTTAGTTGGTTATGGGGGCTCTTTCTTATCCTTGGTTCTTTTTTTAATTTATTTAGGGGGGATGCTCGTGGTGTTTGCTTATTCAGCGGCTTTAGCTGCTGAGCCTTTTCCAGAAGCTTGGGGAAGTCGTTCCGTAGCGGGGTACGTATTAGTATACTTATTGGGTGTTGTGTTGGCAGCTGGGTTATTTTGAGGGGGGTGATATGAAGGTTCTTGGGTGGTTGTTGATGGATTAAAGGAGTTTTCTATGTTGCGTGGCGATGTTAGTGGTGTGGCTGTTATGTACTCTTTTGGCGGGGCAATATTAGTTATTTGTGCGTGAGTATTGCTTTTAACCCTACTTGTGGTGTTGGAGCTTACTCGGGGCTTAAGTCGTGGTACTCTTCGTGCTGTCTAAATAAGGGTTAGGAGAATAGCCAGAGTCAGAGTTAAGAGGAAGATAGTTAGGTAAGTTTTGATTATGCCTCGTTGAATGTCGCTGGTAATTTTTGATATTATTATTTGGGTTAGCGCCAGTCCTTTTGGTCCTGTAATCTCAAGTCATGTTTGGTCAAGTTTGGTAGCGACAGATTGTCCTAGGGTTAGGTTGAGTTTAGGGGGGAGTCGGTGGATTATTGCAGGGAAGTATCCTAATATGTTTGAGAAGTGATGTAGGGGAATTGTAGGGGTAATTTTAACTTGTTTGTTGGTTATGGCTGTGAGTTCTATGGCTACTAAGAGTCCAATGATGGTCACTATGAGGGCTGCTAGCTTTAGGGTGGTTGGTATTGTTATAATAGGTGTTTTTGAGGGCAGGAAATTAGATGTGATGATAAGTCCTGCAATAATGCTTCCTCAGGCAAGTCGTTTGATTGGGTTGATTACTAGTGGATTATTCTCGTTGATGGGGGATAGTGGCAGGAATCGGGGAGATCCCATAGTTACGAAGAATACTACTCGGAAGCTGTAGACTGCGGTAAATGATGTGGCAATTAGTGTAAGGGTTAGGGCTCAGGCGTTAAGGTAAGAGGTGTTTAGGGCTTCAATAATAGCATCTTTTGAGAAGAATCCGGCTAGGAATGGGGTTCCTGTTAGTGCTAAGCTACCAATTGTAAGGTAGGTTGAAGTGGCAGGTATTAAGTTGTGGAGGCCTCCTATTTTTCGGATGTCTTGTTCATCATTTAGGCTGTGGATAATTGATCCGGAGCATAAGAATAGTATGGCTTTAAAGAATGCGTGTGTGCAAATGTGGAGAAATGCTAGTTGTGGCTGGTTTAGCCCAATTGTGACTATTATTAGGCCTAGTTGGCTGGATGTTGAGAAAGCTACGATTTTTTTGATGTCATTTTGGGTCAAGGCACAAGTAGCTGTAAATAGTGTGGTGAGTGCTCCTAAGCAGAGGCAAATTGTTAGTGCTAGGTTGTTGTTTTCTATTAAGGGGTGAAGACGAATTAGTAGGAAGATTCCTGCAACGACCATGGTGCTGGAGTGGAGTAGGGCGGATACTGGCGTAGGGCCCTCCATGGCAGAAGGGAGTCAAGGATGTAGGCCGAATTGGGCCGATTTTCCTGTTGCTGCAAGGATTAGTCCGATTAGGGGAATTGTTATGTCAAAGTTTTTTGATAGGAAGAAGATCTGTTGAATTTCTCAGGAGTTAAGGTTTATTGCGAATCATGCCATGCTTAAGATTAGTCCGATGTCTCCCACTCGGTTGTAGATGACGGCTTGAAGAGCTGCTGTGTTAGCATCTGCTCGTCCGTATCATCATCCGATTAGCAGGAACGACATGATTCCAACCCCTTCTCAGCCAATGAATAGTTGGAATATATTATTGGCTGTAACCAGAGTAATTATGGCTACTAGAAATAAAAGTAGGTACTTGAAAAATCGGTTTATGTTAGGGTCAGAGTGTATATATCATAGTGCAAATTCTAGGATAGACCAGGTGACATAGAGGGCAATTGGGGTGAAAATGAGGGAATAGTGGTCGAATTTAAAGCTGATGTTTGTATCAAATATATGTGTGTTTATTCATTGTCAGTTTGTGGTAATACTTTCTATTCCCTGGTCTAGAAAGATTATAAGTGGGAGGAGGCTAATGAAAAATGAGGTACTGACGGCGGTTTTAACATGTGTACTTGCTCATTCGGGGTCTCGCGGTTTTGGGCTCAGTGTTGTTAGTAGGGGCAGTATAAGAATTGTAATAACTAGGATAAGTGAGGATGATATAATTAAGGTTGTTGAATTCATAGCTTCCACTTGGATTTGCACCAAGAGTTTTTGGTTCCTAAGACCAATGGATGAACTGTTATCCTTCAGAAGCGTGAGGAAGCCGCGGATTTTAACCGCGGTGCATAAGGATTAGCAGTACTTATTGATTTCTGTCCTTCCTTGGTGAGTAAGGGGATTTTAACTCCTGTCTTTAGAATCACAATCTAATATTTTGGTTAAACTATACTTACTAGTAACATCAGCCTCACATGAGTTCTGGCTTTGCCACAAGGAGAATTACTGGGATTAGGTGAAGGGCTATTAATAAATGTTCTCGGGTGTGGAATGGTGGGAGTTTGGTGATGTGATTTGGTGTTGGGCCTCGTTGAGATATTAGGAACATGTATAGTGAGTAGCCTGCTGTAATCAATGTCCCTGCCCCTGTAAGTGCGATGGTTCATGGTGATCAGTTGAATAGTGTAGTAATAATTATTAGCTCTCCCATTAGGTTTGGTAGCGGGGGTAGAGCTAGATTGGCCAGATTGGCGATGAATCATCAGACTGCTGTTAGTGGAAAGATTATTTGTAAGCCTCGGGCAAGAATTATGGTCCGGCTGTGGGTTCGTTCATAGGCTGTATTGGCTAAGCAGAATAGTATAGAAGATACTAATCCGTGGGCAATTATTAGGATAATGGCTCCTGAGAAGCCTCATGGGGTTTGGATTAAGATTCCGCCTGCTACAAGCCCTATATGACTTACAGATGAGTAGGCAATTAGGGATTTAAGGTCTGTTTGTCGAAGGCAAATTGACCCTGTTATGATAATGCCTCATAGTGCAAGAATAATAAATGGGTATACTAGTTCTTTGGACAGTGGGTCTAGCATAATTATTATTCGTATTATTCCGTAGCCACCTAGTTTTAGCAGTACTGCTGCTAGTACTATAGATCCTGCAACAGGGGCTTCAACATGTGCTTTTGGTAGTCATAGGTGAACTCCGTATAGTGGTATTTTTACTAAAAATGCGATTAAGCAACCGGCTCATCAGATTTTGTGGCCTCAGGAGCTTAAGAGTAGCGGTTGGGAGTATTGGATTACTAATATAGAGAGGGTTCCGGTGGATTGTTGGAGCAGGAGTAGGGCAACTAATAGTGGCAGGGATCCTGCTAAGGTGTAAAATAGAAAGTAGGTTCCCGCGTTAAGGCGCTCAGTTTGATTACCTCATCGAGTAATGATGATAAGGGTTGGGATGAGTGTGGCCTCAAACATGATATAAAATATGATGATTTCGGTAGCACCAAATGCCATGATAAGGAAGGTTTGTAGTGAGGTGAGGAGGGTAATATATAAGCGTTGTCGGCTAATAGGTTCAGGATTAACATGGTTTTGGCTTGCTAGAATTATTAGTGGTAGAAGTCAGCATGTTAGTACTAGGAGGGGGGTTGAGAGTGGGTCTGTTGCTAAATATAAGTTGGATATAGCTCATCCGGTTTCTGACGTTCATTTTAGTCATGTGAGGCTGATAAGGGCGATTAGGAGGCTATGTGCAGTTGTAGTTGTTCATAGTCATTTAGGGGAGGTTAATCAAATTGTTGGGAATAATATAATGGTGGGGATTAGTACTTTTAACATTGTAGTAGATTAAGGTTTTGTAGGCGGTCGGTTCCGTGAGTTCGGGCTGTAGCTACTAAAAGTGCGAGGCCCGTGCTTGCTTCGCAGGCGGAGAAGGCTAGTAGTAGTATTGGGGCTGCGGAGAAGCTTGTTGATTCAAATTGTAAGGCCCATAGGGCTAGTGCAATGAATAGAGATAATATTATTCCCTCTAAGCATAGGAGTGCGGAGAGTAGATGGGTGCGGTGGAATGCTAGTCCTATTAATCCTAAAATGAATGCTGAGCTAAAGCTAAAATGTACTGGTGTCATAAGGGGGTTATGGACTTAAACCATAATTTTCTGAGCCGAAATCAGAGGTCTTGTTTTGGACTAACTCCCTATTCTGCTCATTCTAGGCCGCCTTGGGTTCATTCGTAGATTAGTCCTAGGGTTAATAAAATTAGAACTGTAGTGGCTCAAAAGAATGTCCCGGTGGGGTTGTGGAGTTGATCTCCTCAGGGCAGGGGAAGGAGGAGGGCGATTTCTAGGTCAAATAGGAGGAATAGGATTGCTACTAGGAAGAACCGTAATGAGAAGGGCAGTCGAGCAGACCCTAGTGGATCAAATCCACATTCGTAGGGGGATAATTTTTCTGCGTCTGGGTTTATTTGTGGTAGTCAGAAAGATACGATTGCCAGGATTGAAGATAGGGCTACTGTAATGGTGAGGATGGTTATGATTAAATTCATTATCTTTCCCTGGGGTTTAACCAAGACTAAATGATTGGAAGTCACTTGTACTAACTTTAATACTAGAAAGATTATGAGCCTCATCAATAGATGGATACGTAGAGGAATAGTCATACTACGTCGACAAAGTGTCAATATCAAGCAGCGGCTTCAAAGCCGAAATGGTGTTCGGATGTAAAATGGTATTGGATTTGGCGCAGGAGGCAGACAGCCAGGAATGATGATCCAATAATGACATGTAGTCCGTGGAATCCTGTGGCTACGAAGAATGTAGAGCCGTAAACTCCGTCTGCGATTGTAAAAGGTGCTTCATAATATTCCATGGCTTGGAGTGCAGTGAAGTAAAGTCCTAGTAAAATAGTAAGTGCTAGGGATTGGATGGCTTGTTTTCGTTCACCTTCTATGATGCTGTGGTGGGCTCATGTAACTGTTACCCCGGATGCTAGTAGTACAGCTGTGTTAAGGAGAGGGACTTCAAAGGGGTCTAGTGTAATGATTCCTGTTGGGGGTCAGCATCCTCCAAGTTCTGGTGTTGGTGCTAGACTTGAGTGGTAGAAGGCTCAGAAGAATCCTAGGAAAAAGAATACTTCTGAGGTAATAAACAGGATTATTCCGTAACGTAGGCCTTTTTGTACAGGGGGTGTGTGGTGGCCTTGGAATGTTCCTTCTCGGATGATATCACGTCATCATTGGAATATTGTAAGGAGTAGGAGAATTATTCCAAGGGTTATTAGTGTTGTTGAGTGGAAGTGGAACCAGATTGCTAGGCCGGATGTTATTAATAGAGCACCGACGGCTCCGGTTAGTGGTCATGGGCTTGGATCAACCATATGATATGCATGTGCTTGGTGGGCCATTAAACGTTTTCTTGCAGGTAGAGGCTTAGGAGTAATACAAATACGTAAGCTTGAATTATTGCTACTGCGACTTCTAGGAGAGTTAGGAGGAAGAGAACGGTGGCGGTTAAGATCGCAACCGTTGGCATTATTGGTAGTAGGACAAATACAGCTGTGGCGATGAGTTGAATTAATAGGTGGCCTGCAGTTAAGTTGGCTGTAAGTCGAACGCCCAGGGCTAATGGTCGGATGAATAGGCTAATTGTTTCGATGATAATTAGTACGGGGATTAGGGGAATGGGTGTTCCTTCTGGCAGAAGGTGTCCGAGAGCAACTGTTGGCTGATTTCGCATTCCAATAATCACGGTGGCGAGTCATAGGGGTACGGCAAATCCTATATTTAATGATAATTGTGTTGTGGGCGTGAAAGTATATGGAAGAAGGCCTAGCATGTTGATGGTAATAAGGAATACTATTAATGAGGCGAATAGAAGTGCTCATTTGTGTCCGCCTACACTTAGGGGTATCATTAATTGATTAGTAAATCGGTTAATGAATCATGTTTGGATAGTAATTAATCGATTATTAATTCATCGGGATGGTGGGGTGGGGAATAGAAGTCATGGTAGTGCGATTGCAACGGCAATAAGGGGAATTCCTAGGAAGGACGGGCTTGCGAATTGGTCGAAAAAGCTTACTATCATGGTCAGTCTCAGGGTTCTGTTTTGTGTTTTTCTTCACTTATTGGGGTTGGTTCATTTGGTGTAGTGTGATTTAAGATTTTAGTTGGGATAATGGTGAGGAAAACGATTCATGAGAATACTAGAATTGCAAATCAAGGGTTGGGGTTCAGCTGGGGCATTTCACTAGAGGTGGTCGGTAGGCACCAAACTTTGGCTTAAAAGGCCAACGCTTTGTCCGATAATTAGCTTTCTAGTGAGGCGTCTTCTAGTATTAGTGAGGATCAGCTTTCGAAGTGTTCCAGTGGAACTGCTTCAACTACAATGGGCATAAAGCTGTGGTTTGCCCCGCAGATTTCAGAGCACTGTCCATAAAACACACCTGGGCGTGAGGCAATGAAGGCAGTTTGGTTTAGTCGGCCTGGCACTGCGTCTATTTTTACGCCTAGAGATGGAACAGCTCAAGAGTGCAGTACGTCTTCGGCGGATACTAGGACACGAACTGGCGATTCTATAGGGACGACTATTCGGTGGTCTGTTTCTAGGAGCCGGAATTGGCCTGGTGTAAGGTCTTGGGTTGGAATTATGTAGGAGTCGAAGCCCAGATCTTCATAATCTGTATACTCATAGCTTCAGTATCATTGATGTCCTATGGCTTTAATTGTTAGGTGGGGGTCGTTGATTTCGTCTATAAGGTATAGAATTCGAAGGGATGGTAGAGCGATCAAAACTAGGATGACAGCTGGTAAAATAGTTCATACGATTTCGATTTCTTGGGAGTCTAAGATATATTTGTTGGTAAGTTTGGTTGAAACCATTGCAATAATAATATAAAGTACCAAAGTGCTAATTAAGAATACAATTATTAGGGCGTGGTCATGGAAGTGAAGAAGTTCTTCTATAACGGGTGATGCCGCGTCTTGGAATCCTAGTTGTGTGGGATGTGCCATTAAGCTCTGGGGCTTAAGACATACAGGGATTTAACCTGCAATTTCACCTCGACAAGGTGATGTAATTTTCGTGTTTTACTAATGTCTTTAGAAGAAAGTGACAGAGTGGTCATGTGACTGGCTTGAAACCAGTATACGGGGGTTCAATTCCTTCCTTTCTCGTTAGTTTGATTGAACTTGGACGAATGCTGGTTCCTCAAATGTGTGGTATGGTGGAGGGCAGCCGTGAAGTCATTCTACGTTTGTTATAGTTAATTCTACTGAGGATACTTCTCGTTTAGCGGCGAAGGCTTCTCATAGGATAAATAGGAATATAATTACTGCTACTAGGGAAATAAGTGATCCGATGGATGATACTGTATTTCACAGGGCGTAGGCGTCTGGGTAGTCAGAGTATCGTCGTGGCATTCCTGCCAGACCTAGGAAGTGTTGTGGGAAGAAAGTAAGGTTTACACCAATGAATATTACTCCGAAGTGGATTTTTGTTCAGGTGTCGTTTAAAGTATATCCTGTAAATAGGGGGAATCAGTGGACGAAAGCTGCCATGATGGCAAATACGGCACCTATTGATAGTACATAGTGGAAGTGTGCAACTACATAATATGTGTCGTGAAGGACAATGTCGAGTGATGAGTTGGCTAGGACAATTCCTGTTAATCCACCTACTGTGAAAAGGAAAATGAACCCAAGGGCTCATAGCATAGGTGTTTCTCATTTAATAGACCCTCCGTGGAGTGTGGCTAATCAGCTAAATACTTTTACACCTGTTGGGATGGCGATAATTATTGTTGCGGATGTAAAATATGCACGAGTGTCTACGTCTATTCCGACAGTAAACATGTGGTGGGCTCATACAATAAATCCTAGGAGACCAATAGCCATCATAGCTCAAACTATTCCTATGTAGCCGAATGGTTCTTTTTTGCCTGCATAGTAGGCTACGACGTGTGAAATGATACCAAATCCGGGCAAGATAAGAATGTAAACTTCTGGGTGACCGAAGAATCAGAATAAGTGTTGGTATAGAATTGGGTCTCCTCCTCCTGCCGGGTCGAAGAATGTGGTGTTAAGATTTCGATCTGTAAGGAGCATTGTAATTCCGGCAGCTAGCACTGGTAGTGATAGGAGAAGAAGTACGGCTGTTACAAGCACAGCTCAGACAAACAGAGGTGTTTGGTATTGGGAAATGGCTGGTGGTTTCATGTTAATAGTTGTAGTGATGAAGTTAATTGCCCCTAGAATTGATGATACACCTGCTAGGTGAAGTGAGAAAATTGTTAGGTCTACGGATGCCCCAGCATGGGCAAGATTGCCTGCGAGTGGCGGGTAAACTGTTCATCCTGTCCCAGCTCCGGCCTCGACTCCGGAAGAGGCTAATAGCAGGAGGAAAGAAGGAGGTAGAAGTCAGAAGCTTATGTTATTTATTCGTGGGAATGCCATATCAGGCGCTCCAATTATTAGTGGAACGAGTCAGTTTCCAAACCCTCCAATAAGGATTGGTATTACTATAAAGAAAATTATTACGAAGGCATGGGCAGTAACAATAACATTATAAATTTGGTCATCGCCCAGAAGTGATCCGGGTTGACTTAGTTCGGCTCGAATGAGAAGGCTTAGAGCGGTTCCCACTATTCCGGCTCAGGCACCAAATACAAGATAAAGGGTACCAATGTCTTTGTGGTTTGTAGAAAAGAATCAGCGCGTAATTGCCACAGGTAGGGTAGCCGAGTGTTTAGGCGGTGGGTTGTAGCCCCGAAGACAGAGGTTTAAGTCCTCTCCCTATCACCAGCCCCGTGGTGAAGAAACATGTTGGATTGCAAATCCAGAGACGTAGATTAGTAGTCTGCCGGGGCTTTTCCCGCCTTTCTAGGCTATAGGCGGGAAAAGTAGATGGATGCTCGCTGGCTTGAGCGCTTAGCTGTTAACTAAGAGTTTGTAGGATCGAGGCCTTCCCATCTAGAAAGGCCTTAGTTTAATAAAAACATTTGATTTGCAATTAGAAAATGCAAGATAGACTCTTGTAGGTCTTATCAGGGACTAGAAGATTTTCACTTCTGCTTAGAGCTTTGAAGGCTCTTGGTCTGATGCTATCCTAAGTCCCTTAGTCCCTAGGTGGCCAGTATTAAGATGGCTGGGGTTATTGGCAGGAGTCCTAGGGCAACTGTAGTAGATAGGGTGAGTGGGAGGGAGGACTGAGTTGTCTGGGTCCGTCAGGGGGTGGTTGAGTTGGTTATGTTGGGGGAAATTGTTAGTGTTATTGCGTAACAGAGGCGTAGATAGAAATAAAGGCTTAGCAGGGCAGCTAAGGCCATGATTGTGGCGGTGATGGGGAGGTTTTGTTTTGCTAGCTCTTGTAAAATTAATCATTTTGGTATAAATCCTGTTAGGGGTGGTAAACCTCCTAGTGATAATAATACTAGAGCGGTGGTCGTTGTTAGGATTGGGCTTTTTGATCAGACTATTGCGAGGGTGTTAATTTTTGTGGCGGATGATGTTTTTAGGGTGAGGAATGCTGCGGATGTCATGAAGATATATGTTCCTAAGGCGAGAAGGGTTAGTTGTGGGGCGTATTGGAGAACAATAATTATTCAGCCCATGTGAGCGATTGAGGAGTAAGCTAGGATTTTTCGTAGTTGGGTTTGATTTAACCCTCCTCATCCCCCGACCAAAGTGGATATGATTCCCAGGGCGGTTAATAGTATTGGATCTACGGCCTGGGCTGTTTGAATAATTAGGGCGAATGGGGCAAGTTTTTGTCATGTTGACAGGATTAGTCCTGTTAGAAGGTCTAGTCCTTGTAGAACTTCCGGTATTCAGAAATGTATTGGGGCTAGTCCAATTTTAAGTGCTAGGGCAATAATAATTATTGTGCTGGCAAGAGAGTTTGATATATTATTTATATCTCACTCTCCTGTGATTCAGGCGTTTGTTGTGCTTGCAAATATGATTATTGCCGCTGCAGTGGCTTGGGTTAAGAAGTATTTTGTGGTAGCTTCTACTGCACGGGGGTGGTGGTGTTGCGCTATTAAAGGAATAATTGCCAGGGTATTAATTTCTAGTCCTATTCAGGCCAGTAGTCAGTGGGAGCTAGCAAAGGTTAAGGTGGTTCCTAATCCTAGGCTGGATAGTAGGATTGCGAGTACGTAGGGGTTCATTGATGGAGGAGGGACTTTAACCGTCATGTTCGGGGTATGGGCCCGAAAGCTTAATTAGCTGACCCCATCTTAGAAAGTGGTGTAGAGGAAGCACTAAGAGTTTTGATCTCTTGGGCATGGGTTCGACCCCCTTCTTTCTAAGAACTGAGGGGATTTTAGCCCCTATAGGCCACTCTATCAAAGTGGTCCCTAGGCATTCGGGCACAGTTCCTGAATTATAGTTGTGGGGGAAGGCCTGCTAGTGCGATTGGTAGGGCAATATGTCATAGTACTAGGGCTAGTGTTAGGGGAAGGAAGTTTTTTCACACGAGATGTATGAGCTGGTCATACCGGAATCGTGGATATGAGGCTCGTACTCATAAGAACACAATAGATAGTAGTGCGGCTTTGGTCATGAGGCTGATTGTTGTTAGTTCGGGGATGTGGTGAATATGTGATGTTCCTAGGAATAGTACGGCCGATAGAGTATTTATTAATAAAATGTTCGCGTATTCGGCTAGGAAGAATAGGGCGAAGGGGCCTCCTGCATACTCTACGTTGAAGCCAGAGACTAGTTCTGACTCTCCTTCTGTTAAGTCAAATGGTGCTCGGTTTGTTTCTGCTAGGGTTGAGATATATCATATTGCGGCTAATGGTCAAGCGGGGGCTAATAGTCAGATACTTTCTTGGGCTGTGTTGAATGTTTGTAGGGTATACCCTCCTGAGAAGATAATTACAGATAGAAGAATTAGTCCGAGGCTTACTTCATAGGAAATTGTTTGGGCTACTGCTCGTAGGGCCCCAATTAGCGCGTATTTTGAATTTGATGCTCATCCTGATCCTAGAATGGAATATACTGCAAGGCTTGATAAGGCTAGGATAAATAGGACCCCCAGATTGAGGTCAACTACTGGGTAAGGCATGGGTATGGGTGCCCATAGTGTCATGGCCAGGGTTAGTGCAAGAATAGGGGCGGCTAAGAATAGAAATGGAGAGGATGTAGAGGGGCGGACGGGCTCTTTAATGAAGAGTTTTACTCCGTCGGCGATGGGCTGTAGAAGTCCGTATGGTCCTACTACATTTGGCCCCTTTCGTAGTTGCATGTACCCCAGTACCTTACGTTCAACTAGAGTTAGGAAGGCTACTGCTAATAGGACGGGTACAATATAGGCTAGGGGGTTAATTAGGTGATTTATTAGAGTGTTTAGCATAAACTGGGAAGAGGATTTGAACCTCTGGTTAAAAGGGCTTAGGCCTTTCGCAATTTACCATGCTCTGCCACCCCAGTATGCCCTTATTTCGGGTGGTTGGGTTTTGGCCCTCCCTTTATTTAATTTATTTGTTTTCATTAATTAGGGGTGGGGCGTGCTTTAAGTATAGGCCCCTCTTTTCCGATCCTTTCGTACTAGGAAAAGTAGCGTTACAGATAGAAACTGACCTGGATTGCTCCGGTCTGAACTCAGATCACGTAGGACTTTAATCGTTGAACAAACGAACCCTTAATAGCGGCTGCACCATTAGGATGTCCTGATCCAACATCGAGGTCGTAAACCCCCTCGTCGATATGGACTCTGGGAGAGGATTGCGCTGTTATCCCTAGGGTAACTTGGTCCGTTGATCGGCTTTATTAGCCGGATCATTTTTGGTCAGATGTTCTGTGGCTTAGAGATGTTTCTCTTGGTTTTAGGGGTTTGGCCCATTCCACTCGGAGGCTTGTTTTTCCTCCGCGGTCGCCCCAACCGAAGGTAAAACTTCATTTTCCACTAAGTTTTTACTTTTTATTGAGTTGCTTAACGTGGTTGAATTTTGTACCTTAAGCTCCAAAGGGTCTTCTCGTCTTGTATGGTTATACCCGCTTCTGCACGGATAGATCAATTTCACTGACTTGAAGGGGGAGACAGTTAAGCCCTCGTTTAGCCATTCATACAGGTCTCTATTTAAAAGACAAGTGATTGCGCTACCTTTGCACGGTCAAAATACCGCGGCCGTTGAACCCGTAGTCACTGGGCAGGCTGGACCTCCTATACTCAATTTAGTTGCAGGAGGCGATGTTTTTGGTAAACAGGCGAGGCTTGTGTTTGCCGAGTTCCTTCCCTTTCTTTTAGTCTTTCCTTTAAAAATAGCACTCCAGTGTGGGGTTAACGATTGGGTTAAATTGTGGGGTTTTCTTGGTTTTTTTGTTGTTCACATTACTCTCTTGGGTTGGGTTCGTTAATTTCCAGTGGTTTGTCCGATCTGGTTTACACTTGTGCTTGGAGAAGAGCAGGTCTTCTTGTTACTCATTTTAGCATAATCTCTTCCATGTGGGCATGGGTTAGCCTGATATTATTAGGGGAATAAGATTTTTTATCAGTATAATAAACTTCTTCCTGTCTGAGCTTTAACGCTTTCTATTTAGATGGCTGCTTTTAGGCCCACTAAAACAGTATGTTTTATATATTATGATCTTTATCCTCCTGTGAAGGTTGTATCCTTTGTTAGAGGGGCTGTACCCCCTTTAACTAACTCTCGTATGTTTCCCTTAATTGTCTTAATGTTATATTTTTTGATTTGGGGTGTACGAGGCTGAACTTTTATCCATTTCTCAGGCAACCAGCTATCACCAGGTTCGGTAGGTCTGTCACTTCTACCCGGAGCTCTTCCCACTCTTTTGCCACAGAGACGGGTTAGCCCTAATTTAAATAGGCTGTCTCGGGGTAGCTCACCTGGTTTCGGGGTTTCAAACTAAAGGTCTCTTTGCTTGAGGGTGCTGGCTAAATCATGATGCAAAAGGTACAAGGTTTAGTCTTTGTTTTTTGGTGCTTATATGGGTTGTTTCATTTCTCTTTCAGCTTTCCCTTGCGGTACTTTTTCTATTGCTTTGGTTGAACCTTTTCTGTCTCCCATACTCAGGTAAAAAAATGGTTTAGTTTATAGTGTTAGGTCATGTTTTGTTATTAACATTGTTGGGTTATATGAGTGGTTAAGCTAGCTGTTTGGCTCAGGGTGATCCAACTTGCATGGATGTCTTCTCGGTGTAAGTGAGATGCTTGACTGACTCAGCCACGCCCTGGGTTTAATCCAAGTGCACCTTCCGGTACACTTACCATGTTACGACTTGCCTCCCCTTGTCAGTGCTTTAGTGTTAAGTATCTTTGTTGCGTTTTGACAGGGGAGAGTGACGGGCGGTGTGTACGCGCCTCAGAGCCGGGTTCAAAAGGACACTCTGCTTCCTTTTTACTACTAAATCCTCCTTCAAGCACTATTTCATGTTGCATATTCGTAGTGTTCTGTGATAGAAAATGTAGCCCATTTCTTCCCACTTCGTGCGCTACACCTCGACCTGACGTTCTGGGTTGTGCCCATTTTGCTTACTTTTATTGCCTTCACAGGGTAAGCTGACGACGGCGGTATATAGGCTGGGATGGCTAGAAGTGGTGAGGTTTAACGGGGGTTATCGGTTCTAGAACAGGCTCCTCTAGGGGGGTCTGAGGCACCGTCAGGTCCTTTGGGTTTCAAGCTAATGCTCGTAGTACCCGGGCGGACGTCTAATTGTAGTTGGACGTCTAGGTTTATGGCTGAGCATAGTGGGGTATCTAATCCCAGTTTGTTTCTCAGCTTTCGTGGGGTCAGGTGGGCTTTATTAAAGCTACTTTCGTATATTGGGCTTCGGACACCTAGAAGCGTATGACGGCCAAAGGGCCATTTGGCTTTAAAAGTTGTATTGCTTTCCTTAACCACCCTTTACGCCGTGGTGTTATCAACTGGGGCCTCTCGTTTAACCGCGGTGGCTGGCACGAGTTTTACCGGCCCTCTTAACCCTGACTGAGTCAAGTTTTCACTCATGGCTTAATGTCTATCACTGCTGAATTCCCTTGGGGGTGTGGCTTGGCCAGGCGTCTTGGGCTAAAAATTGTGCCTGATGCCCGCTCCTCGTCCCCGGGCGGGGGATTAAGGGCATACTCACGGGATTGCGGAGACTTGCATGTGTAAGTTGGGTAAGAGCTGATAATAAGGTCAGGACCATGCCTTTATGCATGCGGAGTTTCTTAGGACCCATCTTAACATCTTCAGTGTTATGCTTTATATTAAGCTACGCTAGC